GAATACTGCCGGGGGATAGAGTCAAAATCGAAATAAGTAGGTATGATTCAACCAGGGGGCGTATAATTTATAGACTTCGCAACAAAGATTCGAACGATTAGATAGATGATTTTTGAAAACATTCCTTTTATGGGAGATACAATTCGAAGCTAAAAAATACAAGAGACTTATTTTCTTCCAAGAAATAGATTCCCAATTAAGGTAAGGAGTGAGAAATATGAAAATAAGGGCTTCTGTTCGTAAAATTTGTGAAAAATGTCGACTGATCCGTAGGCGCGGACGAATTATAGTGATTTGTTCCAATCCGAGACATAAACAGAGACAAGGATAATCTTTCTAAAGTTTCTCAAGGAAGGCCCATGTAAAAATAAAGGATCTGTTTTAACATGAAATGGATATCTCCATATCTTTCTATATATTTCTGATTCATATTTATGAGATGATAAAATATGGCAAAACCTATACCAAGAATTGGTTCGCGTAGGAATGGGCGTATTGGTTCACGTAAGAGTGGACGTAGAATACCAAAAGGAGTTATTCATGTTCAAGCGAGTTTCAACAATACCATTGTAACTGTTACAGATGTACGAGGTCGAGTGGTTTCTTGGGCCTCCGCCGGTACTTCTGGATTCAAAGGCACAAGAAGAGGGACACCCTATGCTGCTCAAGCCGCCGCTTTAAATGCTATTCGTACTGTAGTTGATCAGGGTATGCAACGAGCAGAAGTTATGATAAAAGGTCCCGGTCTCGGAAGAGACGCAGCATTACGGGCCATTCGTAGAAGTGGTATACTATTAAGTTTCGTACGTGATGTAACACCTATGCCACATAATGGATGTCGACCTCCTAAAAAAAGACGTGTGTAAAAATAAGAATTAAATGGATTTCAAGAGAAATAAATGATTCAATGATCTAATCAAATAATAATATTAGTATGGTTCGAGAGGAAATAGCAGGATCCACTCGAACACTACAGTGGAAATGTGTTGAATCAAGAGTAGACAGTAAGCGTCTTTATTATGGTCGTTTCATTCTGTCCCCACTCATGAAAGGGCAAGCCGATACCATAGGTATTGCCATGCGAAGGGCTTTACTTGGAGAAATAGAAGGAACATGTATCACACGTGCAAAATCTGAGAAGGTGCCGCATGAATATTCTACGATAGTAGGTATTGAGGAATCGGTACACGAAATTTTAATAAATTTGAAAGAAATTGTATTGAGAAGTAATCTGTATGGAGTTAGAGACGCATCCATTTGTGTCAGGGGTCCTAGATACGTAACCGCTCAAGATATCATCTCACCACCTTCCGTGGAAATAGTTGACGCAACACAGCATATAGCTAACCTGACGGAACCAATTGATTTGCGTATTGGATTACAAATCAAGAGAGATCGCGGATACCGTATGAACCCCACAAATAACTCTCAAGATGGAAGTTATCCTATAGATGCTGTATCCATGCCTGTCCGAAATGCGAATCATAGTATTCATTCTTATGGGAATGGAAATGAAAAACAAGAAATACTTTTTCTAGAAATATGGACGAATGGAAGTTTAACTCCTAAGGAAGCGCTTTATGAAGCTTCTCGTAATTTGATTGATTTATTTATTCCTTTTCTACACGCGGAGGAAGGGGGCATTCATTTCAAGGAAAATAAAAAAAGGTTTACTCTACCCCCTTTTACCTTTCAAAATGGGTTAACTAATCTAAAGAAAAACAAAAAAGGAATTCCATTGAAATGTATTTTTATTGACCAATCAGAACTATCCCCCAGGACCTATAATTGTCTCAAAAGGTCCAATATACATACATTATTGGACCTTTTGAGTAACAGTCAAGAGGATCTTATGAGAATTGAATATTTTCGCGCAGAAGATGTAAAACAGATATTGGACACTCTACAGAAGCATTTCGCAATCAATTTACCTAAGAATAAGTTTTTATTTTAAATCTATTAGAATTATTTCATATTTTTTTTTATAAATAAAGATTATAAAGAAAAAACTTGATTTTTGATCTTCGACACGCGATACATATTTTCGCGAAATAGATCATAATAAAATTCATGTATCTAGGGAGGATTCACTTTAGAAGCGACTATTCCCTAGATACCCACATCGTGATATTTCGCAGTTGAATCAATTTGAAAAAGACCTAAAGTTAGAGATTTATCAATAGGTAACGTTGCCCCAATACCTAACCAAAGAGCTACTGCGGTACCGATCAAAAAGACTGTTGTAGCTACTGGACGACGAAATGGATTTTGGAATTTATTAACATTCTCCAAAAAGGGTACTGTCAATAATCCTGTTGGTACTGAAACCATTAAAAGAACACCCAATAACTTATTGGGTACTGTGCGAAGTATTTGAAATACGGGAAAGAAGTACCATTCGGGTAATATTTCCAAAGGAGTTGCAAATGGATCCGCTGGTTCACCAATCATTGATGGTTCTAGAACTGCTAAGCCTACATTACATGCAATAGTACCTAGA